ATTGAATCATATGAATCGATCTAGCAATGATGGAATTTCGATTCTGTTTACTGAATCACATGAAATTTTACCCAACTCCATATATATGGAATGTATGAAATACGTATGAACGGAGGAAAAAAGATGATTTTAGACTTAATTTTAGACTTAGTTAAATTGGAATTTCTAAGAGACAGATCCAAACGGAAAGGAATTGATAAATTCCACTTAGAATTATGGAGTTTTTTTATTTTGTCTAGAATAGCAAATTCACTTTATACCATTATTATGATATTACATATTCCAATCCGATTGGATATCAGAAAAATAAATGGATTCGGGATTTGATCCATTCACGGGGATAAAGACATAATAATCAGAAACAATATAACAATAGAAAGTTCATTTTTTTAGTACTTAACTCTTTCGTGAATTCCATTGTTCCAAAAAAGATTTGCAGAGAACTCCTTTTTCTTTTTTTCGTAGAATTTTTATTTTTAGAATACGATTGAAGTGCATAAGAAGGCTTGTATTTATTAAACCCGCGCTGCTATAGCTATCTATCCATACATCGTTCTCCTTTATTGCATACTTCTACTCGGGACAGCACATGTCGTACTCTATCAAAATTTCTATTTTCTCTTCAATCTAATCAATCTAAATTGCAGTACGACAAGTGTCCGCCAATTCCCTATAAACAGGCATCATACACAAATAATATACCCCATAAGCTAACTGTGGAACACAACTTATGTTTGGGGTTTACATATACTAATAATTGACATTATAATTGAAATCAGTCTTGATTTTTTTTTTGCAATAAAAAAATCAAGACTGATTAGTTATATATCAATTTTGATTTTCTTATATCATTTATCATTAGGGAAAGACAATTTGAGATGTAAATCCAAGAGTGGGTCATGAATTTACAGTCATATAGTTAATGGTTCCAATTTGTTCTGAATTTTTGCTTTTGTAACTGAAAAAAATTCCCATTTGGTTTTTTAATAGAAAAGAGAGGTATTTAGATATTGGGTGTTTTGAGATACTATAAAATTAATTGAAGGGGAGGAGCCGGCCCCCCCCAAAAAACAAATAAAGGGGAATATTTTCATCTATTTTGTATCGTTTTGGCGGCATGGCCGAGCGGTAAGGTGGGGGACTGCAAATCCTTTTTCCCCAGTTCAAATCTGGGTGTCGCCTGATTAACAAAAGACAAGACTCGAAATCCCTTATTCTTTATTCTCCTTTGCTGTTATAACTCGCCGAATTTTTCCCAGCAAAACACGCGTAGTCTTGAGACTTTCTTGATTGGAAACAGCTGGTGGTTCCCTTCTTTAAATTAAAGTGCCGTAACTCGTTGTATTTAGGATTCAAGTAAAGATTATAGTAGTCGAAGGGCTATCATATCAAATAAAGAGTTACCAATTTTTTTGCATTACTAATGTCGTGTCTACTGGCCGGGTCTTGAATTAGATTGGATGGATAATTGGCTTTTTTCTTTTACTTAATGATAATGAAGGACAAGAAAAATAAAGAATAGGTATCAGTATTCCTACATATATATATGTAGTAGCCTTCCCTTTGATACTTCAAAAGAAAAGCGTAACTGCAGTTTCATTTTTCATATTTATTGGAGTCTTTCATCAAGGGTGTTGGGTCAGAATCCCCTTTTGACTCTGCACCAGTGATTCCACTATTATTAATAAACACTAATGGAATAATTCCTTCATATTCAGAGAGATAGGGGACATAATTCACATGGATATAGTAAGTCTCGCTTGGGCTGCGTTAATGGTAGTCTTTACATTTTCCCTTTCACTCGTAATATGGGGAAGGAGTGGACTCTAGAGATACTACGAATTGAGTTGGGGAATCAAATTGTATCACTTTTTTATAGATTTTTTATAGATCGTTTTGCAAAGCATAAATAATCTTTATTAATTATTTAATATATTGAATTCATTAATTTAATTCAATTTCGAATTAAAAAATTGAATTAATAAAATTCGAATTAAAAAATTGAATTAATAAAAATCTTCATTCCGAAATTGTATTGGCTTTTATTTCTGCTGTGCTTTATTGACGCGTTTGCTATCATGGCTGAAGGATTCAAAATCGATAGGATAACCCTTTTCGAATTTCGAAATCCGAAGAAGTTACCATAGAACGCCTTGGATTATCTGTAAACCGCGCAATCCATTACTTCTTTGAAATGCTAAAAAAAAGATTACTTTCTAATTTTCTATAAATTAGAAAATAATAATAATAAGAGTTGCCTAGCGATTATTTCAGATTGATTGGAATCAACAAAAATCAACTAGATAAAGAAAACAAATAGATGAAGCAAAGAAATAGAATTGAGATACTATGTACATTCCATATATTTAATTGATATTAACATTTATGAAGATCCATATACATATTGTATATTGATCTCGATTCAGTTTGTATCTTTCTAGATTCCAATAATAAAAATGGATAGTATGGTCGAACGATTCATTTTTGAATCGTTCGACCG